TAAATAAAAACATATTAAGTTAAATTATTTATTATATATTAAATATTTATACATGTGTAATATAATTATTAAACATTTATTAGGCAATTTTTATTGCAAAAATATAGCAAAAAAAATCATTTTATTTTTGTATAAAATAATTCTCTCTTTTTTTGAAGAGAGTGAAAAAAAAGAGAGAATTATTTTATTGAACCATATCTTATAGGATTTTTATTATAAAAAAAAACCAATTTTTAAGTAATATTTAAAAGTTATTTTTTCCTATTGAAAATTAAATTTATTATACAATTTTATTATAAATATGATTTATTGAACCATATTTTATTTAAAATAGCCAAATGCGTTATAAAATTTATTTTGCTTGATTAAATTAAATTTATTATTAAGAGAACTATTCTTTATTTTAAACCTATTTTACATTAAAATATTTATTTGCTTTAAATAAGTTATTTTTATTATTTTAATATAGATTCTTATATTAAATATGTAAAATTACGAAATTTCCTGGGGGTAGGAAAGTTAAAATTTACTATTTGAGAAGTTACATATTTATATTTAAGAATTGGTTATTTAAATATAAATTTTATTTTCATTCCCTATACTATCACTTTTTATGGAAAGTTTGATTTTGGCTTATTTTTTATTAGAACTTTATTTTACATGTAAGTTTTTGCGCGAATTAGTCATATTTTAAATAATTTTGATTAATAAATTTATTCGCAGTATTTTGTATTAAATATTAAGTTATCTTAGATTTGGTGAAAGTTTTAGTTCAGGAGAAATTTGTGCCAGCATCTGCGGTTATACAAATTGGGTAAATAAAATGTTTTGGTTGATAGTTAATTAATTATTATAAAAGTTATAATTTAGATTTTTTAGGTGAAATTTAATTTTATTTTATACTTTTTGTTTGAGTGAGGCTATGAAATTTTTATTATAAACTAGGATTAGATACCCTATTATAGAAAATGTTAAGTTTAACAACCAAGGTAGTAGTAGATATGTTCTTGAAACCTAAAAAATTTGGCGGTGTCTTAGTCTATTTAGAGGAACCTGTTCCGTGATCGATAATCCACGATGAATTTTACTGGATTTTGTTTAGTTTGTATACCGTCGTTATCAGAATATTTTATAAGATAAAAAATTTTCTTAAATTTTTATAAGAATTTATTTCAGATCAAGGTGCAGCTTATAATTCAGAGGAAATGGGTTACAATAAATAAATTTAAGCGAATATAAAGTTGAAATATTTTATTGAAGGTGGATTTAATAGTAAATAAATTTATAAAATTTTTTTGATTATAGCTCTAGGACATGCACACATCGCCCGTCGCTCTTTTTAATTAAAGATAAGTCGTAACATAGTAGGTGTACTGGAAAGTGTATCTAGAATGCAAATTAGAGCTTGATTAGTAAAGCATTTCGTTTACATTGAAAAGTTTACTGTGCAATTCAGTTTAGTTTGATTAATAATAGATTACTATCTTTTTTAGTTTATATAATTTTAAATTGAAGTGTATTTATTTATTTTATTGTTTATGTATTTTTTAGATTAAATAATTTTAGTAATAGTAAATTAGTACAGTGATGGAATATGTTATGTTTATTTTTATTTAAAAAGTAGATTTTTTTTGTCGTACCTTTTGTATCAGGGTTTATTAATAATATAATTTTTAATAAATTTTTCTCGAAATTAATAGGGCTAAAATTTTATGAGATTTATTGTTGCAAAAATATTTTGAATATTATTTTAGTGATTATATGTTATTCGCTATTAATTATATCTGGTTTTCTAAGAATTAAATTTAATTTATTTATTTTGATTTAATTAATTTATTTTAATAAGTTACTTAATTGAGATAAAAAGGATTATAGGGATAAGCTTGTGATTTTTTATTATAAAATTTTGTTTTTATAAATGATTGATAGGATTAGAAATTTTCATTCGTTATTAAAGTGTTATAATTAATTTTTTTATAAATAAGATTTTTGTTAATTTTAATTTATTTATTAGAATGTTATTTAAAATTTTATGATTTAGTAATAATGATTAAATTAGTATTATTTTTTATATAAATATAAGTTTTATTAAGATAATGATAAGGAATTCAGCAAAATTATACCCGCCTGTTTATCAAAAACATGTCTTTTTGATTTTAATTTTAAGTCTGACCTGCCCACTGATTAAATTTGAAGGGCCGCAGTATTTTGACTGTGCAAAGGTAGCATAATCATTTGTCTCTTAATTAGAGACTGGAATGAACGGTTGAACGAGGTATAAACTGTCTCATTATTATAATTTATGAATTTAGCTTTTCAGTTAAAAGGCTGAAATTTTTTTAGAGGACGAGAAGACCCTATAGAACTTTATAAATATTTTTAATAAGTTATTTTAGTTTAATATAATTAGTTTATTTGATATATTATTTTGTTGGGGTGACAGGAAGATAAATTTAACTCTTTTATTTTATTACCATTAATTTATGAATTTTTGATCCATTTTTAGTGATTATTAGAATAAGTTACCTTAGGGATAACAGCGTGATTTTATTGGAGAGTTCATATCGATAATAAAGCTTGCGACCTCGATGTTGAATTAAAGAAATTTTTGAGTGCAGAAGCTTAAATAAATAGGTCTGTTCGACCTTTAAATCTTTACATGATTTGAGTTCAGACCGGCGTGAGCCAGGTCGGTTTCTATCCTTAATAAAATACTGTTGCTTAGTACGAAAGGACCAGTCACGGGAAATATTTTTTTTTAAAATTGAATAAAATTATTACTTTGGCAGAGAAGTGCGTTGAATTTAGAATTCAAAAATGTAATTATTTTACAGGTAATAATATTTTATATTATAGATTTGTTTGTTGTTTTAATTAGTAGATTAATTTTAATTATCATAGTTTTGGTTGGGGTAGCTTTTTTAACTTTATTGGAACGTAAGGTTTTAGGATATATTCAGATTCGTAAGGGCCCTAATAAGGTTGGATTTTGTGGTGTTCCTCAACCTTTTTGTGATGCTATTAAGTTATTTACTAAGGAGCAGACTTACCCTATTATATCTAATTATCTAAGATACTATTTTTCTCCTATTGTTAGATTATTTTTGTCTTTATTAATTTGAATGATTTTTCCTTATTTAACTAATTTATATAATTTTAATTTAGGTTTATTATTTTTTTTGTGTTGTACTAGAATGGGTGTTTATACTGTTATAATTGCTGGTTGATCTTCTAATTCTAATTATGCTTTATTAGGAGGATTGCGTGCTGTTGCTCAGACTATTTCTTATGAAGTAAGAATGGCTTTATTAATATTATCATTGGTTTTTTTAGTTGGTAGATATAATTTATTTGATTTTGAATTAGGTCAATCTAATATTTGATTTATTTATTTGTTTTTCCCTATTTCTTTAGCTTGGGTGACTTCAATATTGGCCGAGACTAATCGTACTCCTTTTGATTTTGCTGAGGGGGAATCTGAGTTGGTTTCAGGATTTAATGTAGAATATAGAAGAGGGGGATTTGCTTTAATTTTTTTATCTGAATATTCTAGAATTTTATTTATGAGTATGTTATATTCAGTTATGTTTTTAGGTTCAGGGGTTTTTAGATTTGTTTTTTTTTTAAAACTAGTTTTTATTTCTTTTTTATTTATTTGAGTTCGAGGTACTTTACCTCGATATCGTTATGATAAACTTATGTATTTGGCTTGAAAAAGTTATTTGCCTATATCTTTAAATTTTTTGTTTTTTTATTTAGGTATTAAAATATTTTATTTTAGTTTATTAATTTAGTTAAATAAAATTAGTAAAATTAATAATAGAATTTACTATTATCTTATGTTTTCAAAACATATGCTTATTTCAAGCTCATTAATTAATAAATTATTTTATCTCATGTAAGGTGAATTAAAGGATTGATTAAGTAATAGGTGAAGTAAAGGATAGTAAGAATTTGTCCAATTATAATATAGGGATCTTCTACTGGGCGTGCTCCGATTCATGTTAATAGTATTACGATTACTACTATAGATCAAAATAATACCTGGTTAATAGGGTAAAATTGAATTCCTCGAAAATTTCTTATGAAATAGAATGGTATAATAAAAAGAATTGCGATTGATATTACTAGTGCGATTACTCCCCCCAATTTGTTTGGAATTGATCGTAAAATTGCGTAAGCGAATAAAAAATATCATTCTGGCTGAATATGAACTGGTGTAACTAAGGGATTTGCTGGGATAAAATTATCTGGATCTCCTAGGCCGTATGGTGTGTATAACGTGATTATTAGTAATGCTAGTGTTATAAAGATGAATCCGATGATGTCTTTGAAGGAGAAGTATGGGTGAAACGGAATTTTATCTACATCACTTCTTACTCCGAGAGGGTTATTTGATCCTGTTTGATGAAGAAATAATAAGTGAACTATTGTGGCGGCTGCCACAATGAATGGTAATAGGAAATGGAAGGTAAAGAATCGGGTTAATGTGGCGTTATCGACCGCAAATCCTCCTCATAATCATTGTACTAGTGTGGTTCCTAGATATGGAATTGCTGATAATAGGTTTGTAATAACAGTTGCCCCTCAGAATGATATTTGTCCTCAAGGTAATACGTATCCTATAAATGCTGTTGCTATTACTAAAAATAGGATGATTACTCCTACTCTTCAAGTGTGTATAAATATGTATGAACCATAATATAATCCTCGTCCGATATGTAGGTAAATACAAATGAAGAAGAATGAAGCCCCATTGGCATGTAGTGTACGGATTAATCATCCATAGTTTACATCGCGGATAATGTGTGTTACTCTATTAAATGCTAAGTTGATATCTGCGGTATAATGTATTGCTAGGAATAAACCTGTTACAATTTGAATAATTAGGCATAATCCTAAAAGTGACCCAAAATTTCATCATGCTGAAATATTTGATGGTGCTGGAAGATCTACTAAAGCGTTGTTAGCAATTTTAAATAGGGGGTGGGATGCTCGTATGGGTTTATTCATTAGTGTCTTTGTCGTAGAGGTCCATAATTAATATTAGTAATTTTAACAACTACAATTAATGTTAATAGTAGGTAGTTGATTATTATAATAGTGATATTTATTGTTGGGTTGTTATATAATTTAATTAATCTGTTTTCGTTTTCGTTGAATAGGTTGTTTTCGGGAAAAATTTTTATTATTTCTAAATTGTTTGTAATTATTAGGTATTCATCTATGAATATTATTAATATTGTGAGTGATATTAGTGTTATTATTGAATAGATGAATCTTTTTATCGAGAAGGAGAATAGTTCATTTGATGCTAATCTTGTTACGTAAATAAATAGTACTAGTATTCCTCCTAACATGATTAAGAATAAAATATAGGCGAATCAGTATGAGTGGGTAAATAGCCCGCACATTAATCTAATAATTACTGTTTGAATAAGTAATGTTAGTCCTATGGCTAGGGGGTGTTTAATTTGCACAAAATTTATTGAGATAATTATATTTATAGTTGTTAAGATGAATCTGATACAGAGAATAGTTTAATTAAAATAATAATTTTGGAGATTATTGATAAGAGTATGTTCTTTTCTCTGAAGTTTTAAAAGATTTGTTCTTAATTTTGGTATACAAGACCAATGTTTTTATTAAACTATTAAAACTAATGATTGAATTAAATCTTTTTATTGTTGTGGTAATATTTATTTCTGGTTGTTTATCCTATGTTTTGAAACGTAAACATTTATTGAGTATACTTCTTAGTTTAGAATTTATAGTTCTGAGTTTATTTTTTTTATTAATTATTTATTTGATGTATTTTAAGTTTGAATTCTTTTTTTCAATAATTTTTTTGACTTTTAGAGTTTGTGAAGGAGCTCTGGGGTTATCGATTTTGGTTAGAATGGTTCGTACTCATGGTAATGATTATTTTCAGTCTTTTAGAATTTTGTAATGTTAAGAATTATTTTTTTTATTATTTTTTTAATCCCTTTGGTTTTTATAAGTAATATTTATTGATCGGTTCAGTGCATGTTGTTTTTTATTAGATTTGTTTATATATTATATATTCAGCCTACTAGTTTATTTTGTTTTTTAAGATATTTTATAGGAGTTGATTTAATTTCTTACGGATTAATTTTACTATCAATCTGAATTTGTGCTTTAATATTAACTGCGAGAGAAAGAATTAATCGATTTAATTATAGAACTAATTTTTTTATTTTAAATATTTTTGTTTTATTAATTGCTTTATGTCTTACTTTTTCTTCTTTAAATTTGTTTTATTTTTATTTATTTTTTGAGTCAAGATTAATTCCTACCCTATTTTTAATTATTGGGTGAGGATACCAGCCTGAGCGTCTTCAGGCTGGGATTTATTTGTTGTTTTATACGTTATTTGCGTCTTTGCCCATGTTGGTTGGTATTTTTTATTTATACAAGCTTAGAGGAAGATTAATATATTTTATGTTTTTGGAAGATTTAGTTTTTAATTATTTATTTTATTTTGTTATTCTGTTTGCTTTTTTAGTAAAAATACCAATATTTTTAGTTCATTTATGGTTACCTAAGGCTCATGTTGAGGCACCAATTTCAGGATCTATAATTTTGGCCGGAATTTTATTAAAATTAGGAGGATATGGTATAATTCGTGTTATGAAATTGATTGTTTCCATAGGGTTAGAATTTAATATTATTTGAATAGTAATTTCTTTATTAGGAGGATTTTTGGTAAGATTAATTTGTATGCGTCAGGTTGATTTAAAGTCTTTAATTGCTTATTCTTCTGTTTCACATATAAGATTAGTTATTGCTGGAATTATAACTATTACTTATTGAGGGTACAGTGGATCATATGCTTTAATAATTGGTCATGGTTTATGTTCTTCGGGTTTATTTTGTTTGGCTAATATTAGATACGAACGTACGGGTAGTCGTAGCTTATTAATCAATAAAGGGATAATGAATTTTATACCTAGAATATGTCTTTGGTGGTTTTTATTAAGTTCTTCCAATATGGCAGCTCCTCCTTCACTTAATTTATTAGGTGAAATTAGTTTATTAAATAGACTCGTTGGTTGATGTTGAGGAACAATATTTTTTATTGCTTTATTATCATTTTTTGGGGCTGCTTATTCTTTGTATTTATACTCTTATAGCCAGCATGGGGAAATTTACTCTGGTTTATATAGATGTTTTAATGGTAGATTACGAGAATTTATTTTATTGTTTCTTCATTGATTTCCTTTAAATTTATTAATTTTGAGGGGTGAATATTGTATACTTTGGTTATAATTTAAATAGTTTAATAAAAATATTGATTTGTGGTGTCAAAGATGTGGTTGTAAAATCATTTTAAATAATTTATTTACTATCAGTTTGTGTAATTTCATTTTATTTTTTATTAAGTTTTTCTGTTGTTTTTTTTATTACAGGTTTATATTTTATTGTTAATGATTTGGTAGTTTTTATTGAGTGGGAAGTATTAAGTTTAAATTCTTCTTCTATTGTTATGACCGTTTTGTTAGATTGAATATCTTTAACTTTTATAAGTTTTGTTTTATTTATTTCTTCAATAGTTATTTATTATAGCGATGATTATATACATGGAGATGAAAATTTAAATCGATTTATTATTCTTGTTTTGATATTTGTTTTATCAATGGTTTTTTTAATTATTTCTCCTAATTTAATTAGAATTTTATTAGGTTGAGATGGGTTAGGGTTGGTTTCTTATTGTTTAGTTATTTATTACCAAAATGTTAAGTCTTATAATGCTGGAATAATTACTGCTTTAACAAATCGTGTAGGTGATGTTGCTTTATTATTATCTATTGCTTGAATATTGAATTATGGTAGTTGAAATTACATTTATTATTTAGAGTTTATGAAAGGTGATTTTCAAATAACTGTAATTGCTTGATTGGTAGTTTTAGCTGCTATAACTAAGAGAGCACAAATTCCATTTTCTTCTTGATTACCAGCTGCTATGGCTGCTCCTACACCTGTTTCTGCTTTAGTTCATTCTTCTACTTTAGTAACCGCTGGAGTTTATTTATTAATTCGATTTAATGCACTTTTTGTAAATACATATTTAAGAAAATTATTGTTATTATTTTCTGTTTTAACTATATTCATGGCTGGATTAGGTGCTAATTATGAGTATGATTTAAAAAAAATTATTGCTTTATCAACGTTGAGACAGTTGGGACTAATAATAAGAATTTTGTCTATGGGTTATTATGATTTGGCATTTTTTCATTTATTAACTCATGCTTTATTTAAGGCTTTATTATTTATATGCGCAGGTTCAATTATTCATAACATAAAAAATACACAAGATATTCGTTGTATGGGAGGGTTAGTGATAATAATACCTTTAACATGTACTTGTTTTAATATTGCTAATTTAGCTTTATGTGGTATACCTTTTCTTGCTGGATTTTATTCAAAGGATTTAATTTTGGAGATTGTTTCTTTAAGACATGTCAATTTATTAATTTATTTTTTATATTTTTTATCAACTGGTTTAACTGTTTGTTATTCTATACGCTTAACATATTATTCATTAACTGGTATATTTAATTTTAGTAGATTAAGATCAATTAGAGATTGTTACTGGGTTATATTAAAAGGTATGTTGGGTTTATTATTTTTAGCTATCATAGGAGGTAGAATGTTAAGCTGATTAATTATTCCTACACCTGAAATGGTTTGTTTACCACCTTTAATAAAACTTATAGCTTTAATTGTTAGATTAATAGGTGGTTTATTAGGATATGAGATTTTTCAGTTTAAAATTAGTTGGGACAATAAAGTTTTAATTAATTATGATTTAACCAATTTTTTAGGAAATATGTGGTATATGCCTACTATTTCTACTTCTTATTTAAATTATGGTTCATTAAAGTTGGGATATGGAATTATTAAAATTGTTGATCAGGGTTGGAATGAATATTTTGGAGCTCAATCAATTTATCAATTTTCATCTAATTTTTCTAAAATTAATACTTTTCTCCAGTTTAATAATTTCAAGATTTATTTAATTATATTTATTTTTTGAATTATGTTATTGTTGGTTTTGATATTGTTATATTTAAATAGCTTAATTAAAGAGCGTGACACTGAAGATGTTAAGGTAGTAATTTTACTTTTAAATATTTATAAAAAATATATTTTTATTTTTACAATGAAAATGTAATGTTTTTATTAAACTATATAAATTTAGAAATATTAATGGATTTTAACCACTAAAGAAAAAAGTTAGCAGCTTTTTCTTGAACACCATATTTCTTTAATTGGAACATTTAGTTCAATGATATCATTAACAGTGATAGACCTCTTTTTGGCTTCAATTAATATAAGTTTGGGTGAAATTATCACCAATGACTTAGGTCGAAACTAATTGCGTTATCGCTTCAAACTTTGAGATAAATTGATATTTCAATACTTTTTGAGTGCAAATCAAATGTTATAATTAACTATTACCCCATGATCATTCAAGGGCTCCTTGATTTCATTCATGGTAGAGTCCAATTAAAAGAATAAGTAGAAAAAATATGGATGTTGATAATCAGATTATTAAGTTTGAATATTTTATAATAACAATTACTGGTAAAAGTAAAGCAATTTCTACATCAAAAATTAAAAAGATGATTGCAATTAAGAAGAAGTGTAGAGAGAAAGGGGTTCGAGCAGAACATTTTGGGTCAAATCCACATTCGAATGGGGAATTTTTTTCTCGATCATAAAATGATTTTTTTGATAATAATGAAGCAATTAGTATTACTACAATACTTAGTAAGGTAATAATTAGTGCAATTGATAATATTATAAATATTATTTATACTAAAATAATTTAGTCCTTTTGATTGGAAGTCAAATATACTTATATACTATATAAATTTGATTACCCTCCTCATCAGTAAATTGAAATATATAGGAATAATCATACTACATCAACAAAATGTCAATATCAGGCTGCTGCTTCAAATCCGAAGTGATGATTTGATGAAAAATGAAAATTTACATGTCGAATTAAGCATACTGCGAGGAATGTAGTTCCAATTAAAACATGGAGACCATGAAACCCTGTTGCTACGAAGAATGTTGAGCCATAAACTGAGTCTGCAATTGTGAATGGGGCTTCAACATATTCATAAGCTTGGAGAGTGGTGAAGTAAATTCCAAGAAGTACTGTGAAAAATAATCCTTGAGTTGTTTGTGTATAGTTTCCATTTATTAGTCTATGATGAGCTCATGTAATTGTAACACCTGATGATAGAAGAATTACTGTATTTAGAAGGGGGACTTCAAGGGGGTTAAATGGGATGATACCAGCTGGTGGTCATGTTATTCCCAGCTCAACTGTTGGTGATAATCTTCTATGAAAAAATGCTCAAAAGAATCTAACAAAGAAGAATACTTCTGAAATAATAAATAAGATTATTCCTCATCGTAAACCTGAGATTACATTAGATGTATGGAGTCCTTGGAGGGTTCTTTCTCGAATTACGTCCCGTCATCATTGAATTATTGTCAAAATTATAATTAGGTTTCCGACTATAAGGAGTGATATATCATATTGATGAAATCATTTTACTATACCTGCGGTAGTTATTAAGGCGGCTAGAGCTCCTGTTAAAGGTCATGGGCTGTAGTCTACTAGATGATAAGGGTGGTTGCTATGTGTTGACATTAAATTACTTCACTAGAGTATAATGTTCTTAATACAGCAAAGACGTAGGATTGAATAATTGCTACTGCTGATTCAAGAGTTAATAAGGCGAATTGTGTAATTAATAATAGATTAATTATGATTATATTTATTGATGGACCTGTTCTTCCTAGAAGTGTTAATAATAAATGACCAGCAATTATGTTTGCCGCTAATCGTACTGCTAAGGTTCCTGGTCGAATAATATTACTAATTGTTTCAATACAAACTATAAAAGGTATAAGGATTGGGGGAGTCCCTTGAGGGACTAGGTGTGCGAATATGTGGGTGGTATGATTAATTCATCCATACAAAATGAATCTAAACCATAAAGGTAAAGCTAGTGCTAGGGTTATGGCTAGATGACTTGTTCTGGTAAAAACATATGGGAATAATCCTATAAAATTGTTAAAAACGATAAAGGAGAATAGGGATACAAAAATAAATGTTCTTCCATATGAGGAGGGAGATCCAATTAAGGTTTTAAATTCTTTATGAAGTGTATTTAAAATGTTAAATCATAATATGTTAAAACGAGACGGGATTAATCAATATATACTTGGAATTATTATTAATCCAATTATTGTTCTTAATCAATTTAATGATAATCTTATAATATTAGTAGATGGGTCAAATATTGAAAATAAATTTGTTATCATTTTCAGCTTATTGATTTAATTTTAATATCTGATATTTCTGATTTTTGAGGTGTGTAGAAGAAAATGTAATAGTTTATTAAGGAAAATAAAAATAATAGGATAATAAAATAAATAAATAATATTCATCATCTTAGAGGTCTTATTTGAGGAATCAAAAAGTATTAGATTAATCTAATAATTTTAACTTGACATATTAATGTTATTATTTAACTAACTTTTTATTTTCATTAGAAGTAATCGCTAATTTACTATGGAGTGGTTTAAGAGACCATTACTTGCTTTCAGTCATCTAATGATAAATTATTTTTAATTCAATTAATAAATAATTTTATGGGAATGCTTTCAATTACAATAGGTATAAATCTATGATTAGCCCCACAAATTTCTGAACATTGTCCGAAGAATAATCCTGGTCGATTAATAAAAAAATTGGTTTGATTAAGACGTCCTGGGGTTGCATCAATTTTTACTCCCAGGGCGGGTACAGTTCATGAATGGAGGACGTCTGCAGCTGTTACTAAAACACGTACTTGTGTTCTTATTGGGAGTATTGTTCGATTATCAACATCAAGTAGTCGAAATCCATTTATTGGTAATTCATTTGTTGGGATTATATATGAATCAAATTCAATTGTTAGGAAGTCGGAGTATTCATAACTTCAATACCATTGGTGGCCAATTGCTTTTAAGGTAATCGACGGGTTATCAACTTCATCAAGAAGATATAATAGTCGAAGAGAAGGTAAAGCAATGAAAATTAACGTGATTGCGGGTAAAATTGTTCAAATTACTTCGATTGTTTGTCCTTCAAGCAGGAATCGATTAATATATTTATTGAAAAATAGTGTTGATAAGAGGTATCCTACCAAAATTGTAATTATTGTTAGAATTAATAATGTGTGGTCGTGAAAGAAGATTAGTTGTTCTATTAAAGGGGATACACTATTCTGAAGTGATAAGTTTGATCATGTTGCCATTTTCTAATAAAAGGATACCCTTTATATATAATGCTTAAAATTATTGCACTATTCTGCCATATTAGAACTTAGTTAAAATAGGAAGTTCAGAGTAGCTATGTTCAGCAGGGGGATATTTTTGTAATCATTCAATTGATGAGGGTAGTTGAGCTGAAAATAAGATTATTCGTTTTGAAAACATTCTTTCTCATAAAATAAAAAAGAAGAATAGAACTCCAACAAAAGAAATTAGTGATCCTATAGATGAAATAATATTTCATGATGTGTAAGCGTCAGGGTAATCTGAATAACGTCGAGGTATTCCTCTTAATCCAAGGAAATGTTGAGGGAAAAATGTTAAATTTACACCAATAAATATAACCATAAATTGAATTTTTAATCACAGGTTATTTATAGTTAATCCAGAAAATAATGAGTATCAATGAACAAATCCCCCTATAATTGCAAATACTGCTCCTATGGACAAAACATAGTGGAAATGTGCTACAACATAATATGTGTCGTGGAGGATGATATCAATTGATGAGTTGGCTAATACAACACCAGTTAATCCTCCAACTGTAAATAGGAAAACAAACCCTAATGCTCAAAGAAGAGCGGGTGAGTAAGTAAATTGGGATCCATGAAGAGTAGCTAATCATCTAAATACCTTAATACCTGTTGGTACAGCAATAATTATTGTTGCTGAAGTAAAATAAGCTCGTGTGTCCACATCTATTCCAACAGTAAATATATGGTGAGCTCATACCACGAATCCTAATAGTCCAATAGCTAATATAGCATAGATTATACCAAGAGCACCGAAGGTTTCCTTTTTTCCTCTTTCTTGAGCAATGATATGACTAATTATACCAAATCCTGGAAGAATTAGAATATAAACTTCTGGGTGACCAAAAAATCAGAATAAATGTTGGTAAAGAATTGGGTCTCCCCCTCCAGCTGGGTCGAAAAAAGAAGTATTTAAGTTTCGGTCTGTTAATAATATAGTAATTGCTCCTGCTAGAACTGGTAGTGATAATAAGAGGAGAATTGCTGTAATAACTACTGATCAAACGAATAAGGGCATGCGGTCAAGGGTTATGTATGACAATCGTATATTAATAACTGTTGTAATGAAATTTACTGCTCCTAGAATAGATGATACTCCTGCTAGATGAAGTCTAAAAATTGCTAGATCTACTGAAGCTCCTGCATGAGCAATACCTGCTGATAGAGGGGGGTACACAGTTCATCCTGTTCCTGCTCCTCTTTCAACAATTGAGGATGCTAAAAGGAGAGTTAATGAGGGTGGTAATAATCAAAATCTTATGTTATTTATTCGAGGGAAAGCTATATCAGGTGCTGCAAGTATTAGTGGAACTAATCAATTTCCGAATCCTCCAATTACGATTGGTATTACTATGAAGAAAATTATAACAAATGCATGAGCTGTTACAATTACATTATAAATTTGGTCGTCTCCAATTAAAGATCCTGGTTGACCTAATTCTGCTCGAATTAATAATCTCAATCTTGTTCCTACGAGTCCTGCTCAGATACCAAATAAAAAATATAAAGTTCCAATGTCTTTATGGTTAGTTGAAAATAATCATTTTTGCGTTTGGTAAAATGGCTGATTATAGGCGGTAAACTGTAAATTTATTTATGGGAAAAATTTTCTCTTTTACCATTTAAGGTTTAAAGATATTTTCTATATTTATAGCTTTGAAGGCTATTAGTTTGATTAACTTAAAACCTTAAAAGGTTCTATATTCAATAATGATTTTAAATTGCAAATTTAAAGGTGAATAATAAAAATTCTAGAACTTATTATAAAATTATAAATAGGAAAGTGATTAATGTTAAACCAAATAATGAAAAAAAGTTTAGTAAAGTTGATAAATTTGTTAGGTTAACTGGGTATGAAAAATTTCATAAAATTTGAGTTGAGTTAATTATAAAAGCTGAATATGTTAATCGAATGTAAAAGAATAATGTAATTAGGGTTAAAACAACTATTATTACTACAAGACTGATATTTACTGTTGCTAAATTTTGAATAATAATTCATTTAGGTAAAAATCCAGTAAAAGGGGGGAGTCCCCCTAAAGATAAAAAATTACAAAATAGTGAAAATTTTATGATCGGAAGATTATTAAGTGAAGAAAAAATTTGATTAAAATAGAAAATATTTAATTGATTGAATAGTGAAATAATAGATAATGATAAAATTGAATAAAATAAGAAGTAGATAAGTCAGTAGGTTAATGAAATTATTAATCTACTTAATATTCATCCTAGGTGATTAATTGATGAGTATGCTATTAGTCTCCGAAGGTTGGTTTGATTAAATCCTCCAATTGATCCAATTAAAATACAAATAATAATAATAAAATAAATGAAATTATAAGATAAGCAGTATGAGATTAGCATTATTGGTGCAATTTTTTGTCAGGTTATTAAAATAAATCTTATTATTCAAGATAATCCTTCTATAACTTCAGGGAATCATGAATGAAAAGGGGCTGCCCCTATTTTTATTAGAAGAGCAGAGTTTAGTATAATATTCAAGTAGATATTATATTCAATAAAAAATTTTTGATTAAATGATAGTAAGAGCACCACAAATAATAAGGTTGTTGAAGCTAAGGCTTGAACAATGAAGTATTTTAGTGACGATTCTGTTGAAGTGGTAGTTTTGAAGTTGGTTAATAGGGGGATAAAGGAAAGCAAATTAATTTCGAGTCCTATTCAAGCTCCTAATCAAGAGTTAGATGAAATTGAGATAATTCTGCCTAGTATTAGGATAAATATAAATAAAAAATTTGTTAAATTATTAAAAATTAAAAAGAAAAGGGGTGGACCTTTATAAGTGGGGTATGAACCCAATAGCTTATTTAGCTTACCTTTTTCTTTTTTTACATTTTAGTATATGATGTATATGAGCTTTTGATGCTTAAGGAGATAGTTTAATCCTATTAAATGTAGTGCATACTTTTATTTAATTCAAGTATTTTATTCAATAGGGGGAGCAGGGTGGGGGTTAATGAAAGTACATTTAAATATACATAATTTATCCTATCAAGATAATCCTTTTATCAGGCATTTCATT